AGCGTTTGACATTTATTTACTATCAATATTAAGAAAAAAAGGATGAACATTTTTCCAATAAAGGATTCAAATCATTTTATCGACATGAGTGTTCTATATCGATAAATTCCGAATCCGAACTATTCTTTTTTTTTTACCATTTCGGTATTAACATAGTGGTAGAAAGAATACCATGCTGTGCCTAGACTTCAAACGGTTTAGCTTTAACCATGTTAACGGTCCCCCATTATTGGTTGATAGAGAATCAAAGTTTATTTACCAACAAATCGCGAAATGCTATGGTTCTTACATATGATTTCTTTATTTATTCAGAAGTAATTCGCGAAATCATGTACCTTTCGTCCCTAGTTATAAAGAAAAAAAAAGAGGTACAGCTGGTTGAATCCAACCTATTCTTGAAATAAACAACCCGCACACACTCCCTTTCCAAAAAAGATCAATACACCAATCACTACGCTGAGATTTATTAGATTTGTTGCTAAAATATCGGTATTAAACCCGAAACTCCCGGCGGATGGCCAGTGACCCAAGAAAACGAAAGAATCGGTTACATTTTTCATATGAGCTCCTCTTATAGATAAACTAAAAAAATCGTTGTATTCCTTCACCTCTTTGCTACTTCTAATATAGAAAATCGATTCAAAAATCGATTCAATTTCGAAATTAATTGTCTTTTTTCAATTGAGATTCCCAATAAGCAATAAATAAGTATTATTCTTATTGCTTATTGCAATAGAATTAGGTACTAGGTTTCATGTGAATTGCGAAATACCTGTTTTGTTGCTTCTCCTTTGGACTAAAAAGGGGAAGGAAGAAAGGGAGTGGGTAACACTAATTCCTCATCCTCAAATCAGTCCTTCCCGTAGGTTAGTTTCTCAACGAATAAGTAATTGTGTAGGAACGATATTTTGATATAATGTGAAAGAGCAACCTGCAAGTCCAATACCCGAAAATAAATATGTATTTCCCCTATTTCTTTTTCTTTTATCGGATTAAACAAAAGGATTCGCAAATAAAAGCGCCAATGCTACAACCAATCCATAAATTGTTAAAGCTTCCATAAAAGCCAAACTAAGCAATAAAGTACCTCGTATTTTTCCCTCTGCCTCGGGCTGTCTCGCAATACCCTCTAGAGCTTGGCCCGCAGCAGTACCTTGACCAATTCCAGGCCCAATAGAAGCAAGTCCTACAGCCAATCCAGCAGCAATAACGGAAGCGGCAGAAATCAGTGGATTCATGATGAGTTCCTCCCCCCAAAAAAATAAAGAAATGGTTAATGATACAATCAACCAATGAATTATGATTTTATTATTCTATTGCTAATATTCATCTAGTCAAAAAAACTAAAAACTCCAAATTGAAATAGAAATAAGAATATTATTGAATCATTAGATCATTAGAAAGACTTCATCTTTTTTAGTTCCTATTTGTAGAGTCTTTCCGAATCAATCCAACTTGAGTTTTTTCATTTCCTTTTCTAATCATTCTTCGATCTTTTTCTTTATTTTCTCTGTTTATTCATTCAATTCACAGTCATAAACGAAACGTAAGGGCTTCGACTGGCATACCATACCTATCTTAAATTCAATCGGATTTTCGAATCATTCTTCGAAACATCTAATCTACAAGAGTTTACTTATAGCCATTGGATTCCACATACCTGGCGCGACCCCTCTCTTCCCCCTTAGTTGAAACTTCTCGAAGATCGTTTTTCTATTATCGTAGACTATATTTGTATATTTGGAAAATATAAAGAGATTATACTGATAGAATAGAGTATCTTGAGCCACACATATATTGCCTTGATCTAAGCTAAAAAAAGGACTCTTCCTAAGACTAATCAATGATGGCCCTCCATGGATTCGCCTATATAAGTTGCGGCTAAAGTTGCAAAAATAAGAGCCTGAATACCACTTGTAAATAATCCGAGGAACATGACAGGTATAGGAACCACTAAAGGTACTAAAGAAACAAGAACAAGAACTACTAATTCATCCGCTAATATATTTCCGAAAAGTCGAAAACTAAGTGATAGAGGTTTTGTGAAATCTTCTAAGATGTTAATGGGTAAAAGAATTGGAGTTGGTTGAATGTATTTACCAAAATAACCTAATCCCTTTTTTGTAAGACCCGCATAGAAATAGGCTACTGACGTTAGTAAAGCTAAAGCAACAGTAGTATTTATATCATTCGTGGGTGCGGCTAACTCCCCGTGAGGTAACTGTATGATTTTCCAAGGTAAAAGAGCCCCTGACCAATTGGAAACAAAAATAAATAGAAACATAGTCCCAATAAAGGGAACCCAAGGGCGATATTCTTCTCCAATTTGAGTTTTGCTCACGTCTCGAACGAATTCAAGGACGTATTCAAAGAAATTCTGACCGCCAGTCGGAATGGTTTGTGGATTCCGAACAGCTATAGCAGCTGAACCTAATAAGATAGCAATTACAACCCAAGAAGTAATAAGTACCTGGCCGTGGATTTGGAACCCCCCTATTTCCCAATAGAAATGTTGGCCTACTTCCACACCGGATATATCGTATAACCCCTTTAGTGTGTTGATTGAGTATGATAGAACATTCATATTGTCCTCTGACTGAAATATCACTTTCAAAGAAATTATTTTGATTCAACCATCTCTTATCTATTTCTCGACTTGTCTACTTGAATTTTCTATTTAGGATACCGATTAATCACATAATATCCCCAGTCATTTTTATATATTTTTTGAGATTCAGGAATAGTAACCGATTCTATTATCGAGTTTACGAAGTCATTTTTTTTTTTTAATTTTATGAGTCAAGCATTTATTATATAAGCGGCCCTCAAAAATTGCAAATACTAGTTTGGTAAGAATTAATCGGATTGAAGCTATAGAATCATCGTTCGCCGGAATCGAAAAATCCGCGAGATCCGGATCACAATTTGTATCGATTAAACAAATCGTTGGAATCCCCACAGTAATACATTCTCGAAGGGCCTTATATTCTTTTTGTTGATCAATGATGATTACAATATCAGGTAACCCTGTCATATATTTTATCCCACCCAGATATGTTTGCAAGTGAGATAATTGTCTCTTCAACATGGCTTCATCTCTCTTCGGAAGACGGGCGAGTCTCCCCATCTCTTGTTCTATTCTCAAGTCCCTGAATTTTTGAAGTCTCTCTTCTGTAGTGGACCAATTCGTTAACATACCTCTAAGCCACTTTTTATTAACATAATGGCATCGAGCCCTTATTGCAGCCCGTGCTACTGAATCAGCTGCTTTCTTTTTTGTCCCAACAATTAAAAATTGTTTGCCTCTACTTGCAGCATCAAAAACTAAATCACAGGCCTCTGATAAAAAACGAGCAGTTCTAGTAAGATTTATAATATGAATGCCCTTACATTTTGCATAGATATAAGGTGCCATTCTAGGATTCCATTTCCGAGTACCGTGACCAAAATGAACTCTCGCCTCCATCATCTCTTCCAAATTGATGTTCCAATATCTTCTTATCATTTCTTCCCACACTTTCTCTTTTTTTATTTAATAAAGAGATGAGGTATCCGGAAATAAGTAATTGTTCCAACGGAACCTTCTTTTCTAAAGCGGATTGGCCATTGATACACAACCCAAACCACTAATTTCTTTCTATTTGTTATTATTTGAATTTCTTTATTTTATTACTAAATTTAATAACCGTAAATAACAAATACAGAGAAGAGAAAAAGGATGAATCTCTTGTATTAAATCCCAGAAATCATTGTTGTTTTGATCTATCGTGGAAATTCTTTGAAAGACAAGAATCAAATAATTCTCTATGGTAAAACAAAATATCTCTCATTTCTCCCTCGAATAGATTCTTTTTTTTTTTTTTCAAGGGAATGTTCTTTTGTTGATTTGAACGGTGTACGAATCCTTTGAATCCGGTACCAACAGGTATCATCCCCCCCAGAACAACGTTTTCTTTTAGTCCTTTCAACCAATCTATCCGGCCCCGGAGAGCTGCTTTTGCTAAAACTAGAGCAGTTTCTTGAAAAGTCGCTTCGCATATAAAACTTTGAGTATTTAGAGATGCTCTCGTTATTCCCAATAAGATAGCTCGATAACAGATTGCTTCTTCCAAAGCGCGCCCCGTTCGTTCCGCCTGCAAAAACCCAATTTGTTCTCCGGGCAAAAAAACATTAGCCATTCCATCTTCTGAAACCAAGACTTTTGATGTTATTTGACGTACAATAATTTCTATATGCCTATTATGGATCTGTACCCCCTGGGATCGATAAACCCTTTGGATCTTATTAACCAAAGAAATACGACTTTGCGCTATAGTTAGCTCAGCTCCAATCAAGAATCCCCAAGAAATCCCTAGAATTCTTGTTATATGTTTGTTCCAACCATCAATCCTCTTTTCTAGATTCCTGGATATTGAATCCATCAACCGAACTTCTAAGACTTGTTCCACTTTTGGAAGACCTTGTGTTATATCACCAGACCTCGATTTTTCATATATAAATGTAACTAATGTATCCCCTTCATAAATGATTTCCCCATAATGACCATGAACTTTTGTTCCTGGGGTGGCCAAATAAGGCTTAGCCGATCTTATTACTACAGAGTCAAATTGAACAATTATAACTTGACCCGATTTTAAGTGCGGTTGATGTTTGGCTATACATACATTTTCGCAAAGAAATTGTCCAAGACTAATTTTTGTGGATGTCTCTTCACAAAAATTATAATGAAGAAAATACCAATTCAATTTGAATGGATTCAAGATGTTACTGCATGGATCGGGATTAGAAATTCTCCCATTTTCATCCATAAAATAATATTGAAATTTAAGTACTTGAAAGGTTTGTTTGAAATTGTCAAGCTTTAAATAATTAGTTACCAAGATCTGATTATGAGTTATTAAATAGTAAAATGAAAAAAAATTCGCAATTTGAAGGGCTGTTCCTAAAGGACCCAATGAATTCCTAATTGGAATTAGGTGATCTTTTTTAATTGATTCTTT